GCATACTAATTCAATAAAATATTGGAATCTTAATCTTAAGTATTCACTATTATGTCTTACCTATTCAGACTCGATATGAATAGAAAACAATAAAATATACAATTAAAAAAAAATATTGAATATTATAGAACATAACTATTAATGTAGCGATATAGAATTTGTATTTTTTATCACAAATCACTAATACAATTTACAATTCGAATATTATTAAATTCGATATTTTTTTAGTAAATTCTAAATCTTATTAGATTCGATAGTAAATATTTTTATTTTAGTTAGTTAGTTAGATAGTTAAATTATTTAAATTTGTCATTTTTGAATTTGAATTCAAATGACATTTGAAATTCTTTTTATTACACTTCTATATTTTCTATATTATTTGATTCCATATCATTAGGGATGATTAGTTCGAACTGATGAGACATTCCTCCGCTTTAATTCCATTCATAAAATTAATAAAGTAGTAAAGGCGGAAATTAAGACAACAAAAAAAGAGACCGTTCAAGTATTCAAAATTGCATGAGAGGGGCGACAGGTAGATATATGTAGATATATATAGGATATCTATTAATCTATATTGAATTACGGATCCAGAAATGATAAAATCCAATTTGATTGGCCAAATAGGGTCTCCTATAGAAGATAGGAGAAGACAGGTAAGAAATCAAAGAGGAAAAATGCTTCTTCGAAATAGGAATCGGTATCTAATATCTAATGAATTCAAAGGTTCCAGTAGAAATGAAAGAAAAAGGGAACGACATCATAACGCAATGAAATCCTAATCTTAACACAAAAGGAAGGGGATATGGCGAAATCGGTAGACGCTACGGACTTAATTGGATTGAGCCTTGGTAAGGAAACCTACTAAGTGATGACTTTCAAATTCAGAGAAACCCCGGAATTAAGAAAAAGGGCAATCCTGAGCCAAATCCTATTTTCAGGTTGAGAAAACGAAAACAAGGATAGGTGCAGAGACTCGACGGAAGCTGTTCTAACAAATGGAGTTGGCCGCGTTGGTAGAGAAATCCTTCCATCGAAAATTCAGAAAGGATGAAAGATATACATACGTATTGAATACTATATCAAATAATTAATGCCGACCCAAACGAGTCTGTATTTTTTCTATAAAAACGGAAGAATTGGTGTGATTCGATTCTTTCTTCAATGTGGAATCGAATATTCATTGATCAAAAGATTCACTCCATAGTCTGTAGATCCTCTTTTCAAGAACTGGATTAATCGGACGAGAATAAAGATAGAGTCCCGTTCTACATGTCAATGCTGGCAACAATGCAATTTTGAGTAAGAGGAAAATCCGTCGACTTAAAAAATCGTGAGGGTTCAAGTCCCTCTATCCCCAAAAAGCCTATTTGCCCCCCCAACTATTTATCCATTCTATCCCCCCCTTTCCTTGCGTGAGTGTCCTTATACACTCGCCCTACTCTTTTTGAAATAGATCTGGTCGGAAATGTCTTATTATATCTTATATCTAAGATATACATCTTTGAGCAAGAAATCCCCTTTTGAATGATTTACAATCGATATCATTACTCATACTGAAACAGAAAAAGTCATCTTTTTTAAGATCCAAGAAATTCCAGTAACTAGATAAAACTTTGTAATCTTCTTTCGCCCTTTTAATTGACATAGACCCCCGCCCTCTAATAAAATGAGGATGCTACATCGGGACTTAGTCAGGATAGCTCAGCTGGTAGAGCAGAGGACTGAAAATCCTCGTGTCGCCAGTTCAAATCTGGTTCCTGACGCATGATTAATTTGGATGAGTCTCTCTTGAATAAATTAATTGATATGAATCGGCATCCCTATTCATTTTGAGTTTGGGCGATAACACATACTTTTATCCATCTCGCCGAGATAGATCTCATCTATTTTTTTTTTATAGATGGGTAGAATTCTTTTAGATACTTTATCTAAAAGAATTCGATTCTATTTCATCTTTTTTATCTTTATGTCCATATGCCTTAAGTCAAAAAGAATGTTAATACTTCATATATATTCAAAAGACGCGTTCAAAAGGTTAAATAAGTTGGTTGAGATACTCCAAAGTCGAATCTAGAGAAATTGAAATAGACAAGATTAAGTTCAGATACAAATAAATAGAATCCGGCTCGATTTCTTCATTCCTACCTACATAACTTTCTAGACTAGAACCGTCTAAGTAATATGCGCGGTACAAAGTAAAACTTCATGATACAGAACTCCTTTTGTTCATCCTATTGGTTTGGCTCATCTGAAATAGATATCTTCCAACCCAAATAAATGGAAGGCGAGAATTCCAAGGAATTCCTAATTTTTTTGTTATAGCCTATCGAGAATTTATCCGTTATTCTGGTTAATCTAGAAGAGAACGTACAAGCTTTTGAATATCTGAAATTGTATAAGTGGCAATTTTTTTCTTATCATTCAATGAGCATCTTGTATTTCATAAAAATTGGGGGCAATATAATCCTTACGTAAGGGCCATCCTATCCAACTTTCG